TTGTTCCTCCCCAAAATTAAAAATGATTGATTAGAAATATCTAGGATCCATATTTTCTATAAAGGACCGGAGATGCCTTGCTTACGTATCATTGGAAAGTGCATTAACATAAATACAGCAGTAAGAAGAGGTAATACAAAAGTATGTAAACTATAAAAACGAGTCAAGGTAGATTGTCCTACACTAGCACTTCCCCTTAATAATTCCACGACAGACGATCCTATTCCGGGAATAGCTTCGGGTACTCCTGTTACAATTTTGACTGCCCAATAACCAATTTGGTCCCAAGGTAAGGAATAACCTGTTACACCAAAAGATGCGGTCAATACAGCCAAAACAACGCCCGTAACCCACGTCAATTCACGAGGTTTTTTAAAACCGCCGGTGAGATACACACGAAATACGTGCAGGATCATCATTAAAACCATCATACTTGCCGACCATCGATGAACAGATCTGATTAACCAACCAAAGTTAGCCTCAGTCATTATATATTGAACCGAAGCAAAAGCCTCAGTAACGGTCGGACGATAATAAAAGGTCATAGCAAACCCCGTTGCTACTTGGACTAAAAAGCAAGTAAGTGTAATTCCTCCTAAACAATAGAATATGTTGACATGAGGAGGGACATATTTACTAGTTATATCATCGGCAATCGCCTGAATCTCAAGACGTTCTTCGAACCAATCATAGACTTTATTGAGATAGGTAAATCAAAGGAACTCCCCCTCTGAGAACCGTATATGAGAATTTCATCTCGTACGGCTCAAACAGAAAAACCCAATACTGGTTGTAACGGAAACGGATATGTTAAAAAAAAAAGTTTTAAACTTCTTAAATCCTATTATTCCAAATCTTATTTGAAGATAAGAAAAATATAAAAATCCTTAAATTTATCTGTGCAGGGTTAGAATGCCAAAATCTCAAGTCGGCGCACTCGTCTTTATCTTGATCTTGACAGGCCTCTTGAATATTCTATTTACTTCATTTTTTTTGTAGAATGCGACTTTTTTAGTGCCGTCTTCATTAGTATTGATAAGAATTCTCTTGTTAAGACCCTATGAACAATTAAACAAAACCTCAGATTCATACCAGAACCACAATGAAAAAACCTTTAATGTCCAAAAATTCCCTGAGTAAGAACTGCTGGATTATCACTTATTCAAGAAATAGATAGGATAGAATGAAAAAAGAGATCAAAAGAGATTTTTTTGCTTTGATAAAAAAAGACAAACAGTGGCAATCTTATTGGAAAGAATCAAAATCTTTTTATTTATTCTAACTTACGTATCTTCTAATAAAGATTTATTAAAGTCCGGTTGCGAGGTCGAAATATTGAGTATGAATCATAGTTCTAATACTTTGTCAAATCTATTTTATATATTCCGTGCTCCAGATACTAGAAAATAATATCTGACGGGGTAAAACCATCTCTATCAAGATGACAGATCCTTTATTTTCGTTCTGTATTTGCAATAAGATCAATTAGAACAAGTCACACACTCATATTCCGGAAATAAAGAAAGAACGAAATTCCACGGTCGAACTACCAAATTCAAAATGAACTGGGCTAGAAATAAGAAACCTAAATGGGTAAGTTTACCCCTTTTATTTATTAAAAAAAAAAGATATAAATAAAAAAGATAGTTAGTCGGTTCTTGTGAATCTAATTCATAGAAATTCCGTCGAGTAAAATGGACGAATTATAAATTTCTAAAATAATAGATAGAAATATAGCAAATAAAGCCATTGCAACACCCATCAAAGGAGTAGTTCCCCACCCCGGAGCTACTTTACCATATTCTGAATTCAACGGTTTCAATAACGCCCCTACACCAGTTCGTCTTGGACGAGATCTAGAACTACTCTCAACGGTTTGTGTAGCCATAAATCCTTTTAATTTTTAATTGAGATCTGTTGACTTTGTATACCATTCCACTGTAAATATAGGATTTTATCCTATAGATTCATTGTGGTCTTGAAATTTTATAAGAATGGAAACAGCAACCCTAGTTGCTATCTCTATATCTGGTTTACTTGTAAGTTTTACTGGGTATGCTTTATATACTGCTTTTGGGCAACCCTCTCAACAACTAAGAGATCCATTCGAAGAACACGGAGACTAGTTGAAGTAATGAGCTCCCAATATAACAATATTGGGGCTCATTACTTCAATCGAGATAATGAAAAATCATTTTGTCTTTTTAGTTGGAACTTTAGGGGGTTCTCTAAAAAAGATAGCAAAAAAAATTATTCCTAAAGTTGAGACTAATAGGAATGTATAAACCAATGCTTCCATAGATTTCATCGTGGTTTACAATTATAGCTTTCATACCTGTTTATTAGATTAGAGTAAAAAAATACAATCATTCAAATCAAGATTAATCTAATTCCCTATGATTTAATTTAAATCACCCCAAACAAAACAAAAGTATAGTCAAAATGAAACAACAAAAAAATAAAGTTCTATCCAAATCAGACTATTTGCCTTTTTGTAGTCGGATCGCCCAGTTTTTGGAATGCTCCAAATTCTACTTGAGCATCCAAATCAGGGTCGATGCCAGCAAAAACATCTCGGAACAAAGTTCTAGCACCATGCCAAATGTGCCCAAAAAAGAAGAGAAGAGCAAACGAAGCATGTCCAAAAGTAAACCAACCCCTTGGACTGCTACGAAAAACACCATCTGATTTCAAAGTGGCACGATCTAATTCAAAAATTTCACCCAATTGAGCACGTCTAGCATATTTTTTCACAGTAGCGGGATCACTATAACTGACTCCATTGAGTTCGCCACCATAGAACTCAACAGTTACACCTACTTGTTCAACACTATACTTCGATTCTGCTCTTCGAAAAGGAACATCGGCTCTAACAATTCCGTCTCCGTCTATCAAAACAACTGGAAATGTCTCAAAAAAAGTAGGCATACGCCTTACAAAAAGTTCACGCCCCTCTTTATCTCTAAAGATAGGATGTCCTAACCAACCGACGGCTATTCCATCTCCATTATCCATTGAGCCCGCTCTAAATAAGCCCCCTTTTGCCGGGTTATTGCCGATGTAATCATAAAAAGCTAATTTTTCGGGAATTTTAGACCAAGCTTCTGATAAACTTTGATTTTCGGCTAGCCCAGCACCAACTCGTCGATATATTTCTTGTTGGAAGTATCCCTGATCCCATTGATAACGAGTGGGGCCAAATAATTCAATCGGAGTTGTTGCTGAACCATACCACATAGTTCCAGCAACAACAAAAGCTGCAAAAAATACAGCAGCGATACTACTGGAAAGAACGGTTTCAATATTTCCCATACGCAATCCTTTGTATAGACGTTGGGGTGGACGTACACTAAGATGGAAAAGGCCCGCCAATATGCCCAATGTCCCTGCTGCAATATGATGAGAGGCTATTCCCCCCGGAACAAAAGGATCAAAACCTTCTACGCCCCATGCGGGATTTACGGATTGAACCCTTCCGGTTAGGCCATAAGGATCGGACACCCATATTCCAGGACCATATAATCCTGTTACATGAAATGCGCCAAAACCAAAACAAGCCACCCCTGCAAGAAATAAATGAATTCCAAAGATTTTTGGCAAATCCAAAGAGGGTTTGCCTGTACGTGGATCAGAAAAGATTTCTAGATCCCAATAGACCCAATGCCAGATAGCCGCCAAAAAGCACAAGCCCGAAAACACAATATGTGCTCCAGCCACACCTTCATAACTCCAAATACCCGGATTCGTTGTAGTACCTCCTGTGATACTCCAACCGCCCCACGAATTGGTTATTCCTAAACGAGTCATGAAGGGTATAACAAACATACCCTGTCTCCACATTGGGTCAAGAACAGGATCAGAGGGATCAAAAACTGCTAATTCATATAGAGCCATCGAACCGGCCCAACCAGCAACCAGAGCCGTATGCATTATATGGACAGAAATTAAGCGGCCGGGATCATTTAATACAACAGTATGAACACGATACCAAGGCAAACCCATGAGAATACCCCTCTTTTTTTTTTTCAGCAAAAAATAGACACTATGTAACTTTATTGCACTAGAAAAAAGATAGTAAAAAATATACTATGGAACCCCCTTTGCAGTCGATTATATCTGGTAAAGGATTTATATTTGTTCTAGGTTTTTAGGAAAAATGGAACAATTCTATTCAGTAGGAACAAAAAGAAGCGGATCCATTTTATTCTATATCCGATAAATAACAATACGCAATGGTGGTGTGGGAGGACGTTGACCAAATGAATAAAAAAAATAAAGGATAGTTATTACAAACAGGTTCGTTGAATGATAAAAAAAAGATATGTTTGCATTCACGAATAAAAACACTCATATAGGAGCAACCTGCTACCTCTTTTTTATTTATCATTTATAAATACAATATGATAAAATAAAGAAGAATCAATTTTTAGACAATAAAGCCATTTTTACGTTTCCACATCAAAGTTACATTTATTACTTCATTCTTGTTTTCCATTTTATGCCTATTGGTGTTCCAAAAGTTCCTTTTCGAAGTCCTGGAGAGGAAGAGGCATCTTGGGTTGACATATAGTGTGACTTGTTAGATATATATGGGTTATATGGGATTTCCCCGTTTTCTCCAGCGATTGAGGTATCCTCTCTTTCACCCCGAACGATATTGATTGAATCGTCAAAAATCTGGAGCGTGAAGTGTAATAAAGTTCAATTAGATGGATCTTTTAGTTTTTTAGGGAGTATCCAAATTAGTATTCTCAATCTTGAATTATTTATGGTTGGCTTGACTGGACCAATAAAATGAAGCATCCAGGCTCTGTTTAGAAAAACCCAATTGGGTAATATACCAAGGATTACTACTTCTAGCATGTCATATATGTGAAAAAAGAAATTCAGAATCAGGGGGTTCATAGCAAAAAGATGTGGTATTGCAGTATTTGTCCTATATGTGCAAATAAAAAGCGGGCAGATCTTTACTCAGAGTAGAACAGAAACCTAAAAGAAAAGAATTGAAGAAGCCCATTCAGAAACAAGCCAATTACATTGTGATTTAATTTAGATTCGATCTCAATGAAAACAATACATCAATGAGGAGTTAGTTCAAAAAGTTAAATACATTCTATATATATGGATAAAAGAAGGGCTCAAAAGTCCTCTTTATTGAAAAAAAAAATTGTAAGAAAAAGACCTTTCCCTTCGTTAGAAGTTCTAAAAAGTCCATTCTGGAAAAAGGTCATAAAATAATAAAATTAAAATAAAGGGTTGAACTATAATCTACACATTGATTTATTTTTGCGATCGTTTGTGAACCGTATGCATCAAAACATGCATGTAGGGCTCTTAAAGGATAAACTCTTATCCTAATCAACCGACTTTATAGAGAAAGACTCCTTTTTTTAGGCCAAGAGGTTGATAGTGAAGTATCGAATCAACTTATTGGCCTTATGATATATCTCAGTATGGAGGACGATAACAAAGATTTGTATCTGTTTATAAATTCTCCGGGCGGATGGGTAATACCCGGAATAGCAATTTATGATACTATGCAATTTGTACGACCCCCTGTACAGACAGTATGCATGGGATTAGCTGCTTCAATGGGATCCTTTCTTTTGGCAGGAGGAGAAATTACCAAACGTCTAGCATTCCCTCACGCTTGGCGCCAATGAGTCTTTTTTATTAAAAAAAAAAGAAGACTATGCCTTCGCCAGATAAATATTAAGTAATAATAGCATGGCACTTCGAGTTCGATATTAATCTTTTCTCAAAAACCATTCGATTCTGTATCGAAAGAGTAGTATGAAAAAACCCGTAGTTACCATTTCATATGATCTATCGGAAGCCTATTTCAGTGTCACAAACTGTGTAGTTTTCGGTTTTTACACCGGAAAAAGCTTTAAACAATATTTATGTTATGCAAGAATATATATTCTCTAACTATTTGAAAAAAAAAAGACACTTTGGGATTGCTGAAGAACAGACGAAATAATAAAGCAACGGAACCATCATAGTATTTTAGAAATACTTCAAACAAAAAAGGAAGGATGGTTATTGGATCATTTACTGATGCTGATCCGGGTCTGATAGACCTAGTATATGTTCTATTTCTTTGATGGAAGGTCGAAATCAATTCCATAGTAGAGCCGTATGCAATCCGCAAAAGATGCCTGTACGGTTGTTCGATTCTATCTTTTTCCTCTCTCTCGCCTTATCGTGCGGCAGAGAGGAAACCAGTATTTTGTTATATCATTAGGGTAATGATCCATCAACCCGCTAGTTCTTTTTATGAAGCACAAACGGGAGAATTTATCCTGGAAGCAGAAGAACTACTAAAGCTGCGCGAAACTATCACACGAGTTTATGTACAAAGAACGGGCAAACCTGTATGGCTTGTATCGGAAGACATGGAAAGGGATGCTTTTATGTCAGCAGCAGAAGCTCAAGCCCACGGAATTGTTGATCTTGTCGCGGTTGCGAATTAGCAGCAATGATTCCGCGCAAATGCACGATTTTCTATTTTTTTTATTATTCATCTAATCTTCTTATTACCTTATCGGATTTCTTATAATATTTATAAAAAGATTTCTATTAATTAATTTATAACTGATTTATAAACACCGGGTTAAGATTGATCTAAACCAACTCAGTATGTATACGACTCACCATGCCAACTATGAAACAACTTATTAGAAACACAAGACAGCCAATCCGAAATGTCACGAAATCCCCCGCTCTTCGGGGATGTCCTCAGCGCCGAGGAACCTGTACTAGGGTGTATGTGCGACTCGTTCAGATCATAGACTAAGACAAAAAGGGAAAAAAGATTTTCCTGTATAGTATCGATGTATCGGTGAATGGAGCTCTTCCATTCACTATCTTAACTTAAAAAAATCTATAAAATTTAGAAATGGATAATAAAATAAATGATATCTATATATATTCTTCTATTGTGTATCAAATTTATGGTTTTTTGGTTGGTAGAAATCCACTCCCCTCAATTTACAATTTAAGATGAGCAAAATTTCCCCATTGGTAGCAAATGCTTACCTCTTAAGCGGGGGAAATTTTTTATTTTTAATAAATAGCGGAAAAATTATGCTCTTATTTTTCTTTTTGAAAGAACGGACTACGAGGGTCAGCTACCCAGCTAATATGCATACTTAAATACCGTGACTTTATAGCTAGATTTCGTTGTGAAAGACCTATTTTACTGGATATTTCATGGGTAGAGCCAAAGAGTGTGAACTGTACAAGTTAACACAATAATATGAATGAAATCCGGGAAGTGGCTCCGGTGTATAGAGAGGATCTCGCCGTTTAAAAAGTAATCATAGAAACGATGGAACCCACCATTTCTTTATCTATTTTATTTACTATGCTTTTTCTCAATTCAATACACTTTAATTTTAATATGGATAGGTTTAATGCTTAAAAAAAAAAAAAGAAAAAAAAGGTGGTCAGGAAGGTTATAGTAGCAAAAGCCATTGAAATTCTTACTTTATACATTGGAAGAATCCATTTTTGTTATTAATAGACTGGGGAGAAAAAAGAATAACTGAAAGAAAAGAATCGAATTGTTATTCATCAAAATATCATTTACTCAATGACCAGAATTAAACGAGGATATATAGCTGGGAAACGTAGGAGAAAAATTCGTTTATTTACATCAAGCTTTCGGGGGGCTCATTCAAGACTTACTCGAACTATTACTCAACAGAAAATCAAAGCGTTGGTTTCGGCTAATAGGGATAGAGATAGGAAAAAAAGAGGGTTTCGCAGTTTGTGGATCCATCGAATAAATGCAATAATTGGTAAGAATAAAAAAAAACAATACAATAGGTATAGTAATTTATTGTATAATATCTACAAGGGGCAATTGCTTCTTAATCGTAAAATAGTAGCACAAATGGGTATTTTAAAGGGGAATTGCCTTCGTATGATTGCCAACGAGATCATAACATAAAATAAGAATTCCCCGGAGAATGAACTCCGGGAAGGTAGTAGAGTAGGGGATTTGTATGATAAAATAGAATTCATATGATAAAGTCATCAAAATGAACAAGCACGGCTCAGTAAAAAAAAAGATAGATTCTTCGTTATCGATTATTGTTTTTCTTACAAGACAACAATAAAAATTTGATTGTCATAGTTTTCGAACAAAACATCAATCCACATTTGATTTGTGTTTCAATTCCAATTTGAATTCAATTGAACAATACCTCTAATTTTTTTTTAAACCGGTAGTAGTAGTTCTAGCGGTTGACTCAATTTTTTCAAATCTTTTTTCATTATTACGAATTTTTTTTTCATTATTAAGAAACGGTAACGAAGATAAAATACGAGCTTGTTTTATAGCAATCGTAATTAATCGTTGTTGTTTTAAGGTCAATCTATTGACCCGTCTAGATAATATTTTTCCTTGTTCACTAATAAATCGACTAATTAAACTCATGTTTTTATAATCAATTCGATCCCCCGAACCAATCGGGGGCAAACGCCTACGAAAAGATCGTTTGGGTTTAAGAAAGAGTCGCTTAGATTTATCCATGATTTGTTTATTCCTATCCCGAGAATTCTATTTCTTACCAAAAGGTTTTTTTTATGTATAATTATACAATGAGATTGATTTTATCTATTATGTTATATATAATCTAAATTAGATTTTATATAAATTAGAGAATGCATCTATATAAATATTAGAAATGTATCATTCTTCATATTCTTTGTTTGGCAAGGTGACACACAAACAATCCTTTTTTCTATTTCTTTATCTCTGCATGAATCGTATGTTTGCAACAACAAGAACAAAATTTTCTTAATTCTAATCGACTGGGCGTATTGTGTCGATTCTTTTGAGTAATATATCTGGAAATACCTGTCGATTCCTTATTAACACTCTTTTGAGCACAACAGGTACATTCCAAAATAACCCTTACTCGGATATCTTTACCCTTGGCCATGAACCTCCTTTTCTTTTGATTTTGGATTAACTTATCTTATCCATTTTTGTATTCCACGAAGAAAGGAATGAAAATAAAGTAAAAGTTGAAAATTCGAAATCAAATTTCGTTTCCATTAATATAGTATCAAAAGATTGAGGTAATACAAACAAAACAAGGATTTCAAACAATTTTTCGAATCGCAGTACAGTATTTTGGTTCTCATTTAAGTACCTTAAATGATATTGTTCCCCCCAACCGAACTATTCTATTTCCATTGCCGATCTTACTCTATTAATATTAAGAATGGAATTGAATTATTCATTCAATTCCATTGAAGCCTGTACCCGATTTCGAGTTTCGCGAAGGACGAATCCACCTTTTCTTTTATTCTTTCTCTTTTCTAACTTATTCTATTCGATTTGAATTCTAAAAAAAAAAAAAAGAGGAGGAATCCTCGATATTTTTTTAGATTTCTAATCCTCTTCACCGCTTCCTGCGCCAGTAACTATAATTAAAAAAAGGGGAATATCAATGCATCCGGAAAAAAACGATTGATTTCGATCAATAGACCCGCTAAAGCTCCGAACCATAGAGTACTTACCACTGGTGCCACGGAGAGATATGTTTTAAGATCTCGCATTTTTAATCCTCCCTTTATTCTTTATTTCAATTTCTAATACATAATTTTATATAGGACTATCATAAAATAGTTATTTTGTTAATAACCACTTGGATTTTCTGCCGAATTCTTAATTCAAATTTGAAATGTACAACGATTCATTCGATATCTTTTTTGTTTTCTAATAAAAAGGGGTCCATTTCTGCCCGAAGATTCCATAAAAATGAAATTGATTTCCATGTTAGGCAAATCTTGTATTTATAATTATTTTAATTATTTATTAACTTAATAAGTCTTTGATTATTATAATTTTTCGGATTAGAATATAAGAATTTATATATTCTTAATTATAATATTATATATTATATAATAGATATATACAACGGAGAAAATGTGGAAAAGAAGACAAAGATTCTTTACAATGACACAGGAAACCAATTGAAAG